TCTTTGAATAGGACAAAGAGTGGATCTGCAGGGTCCCAAATGAATTGGCTTATTCGAAAAAAGACTTGTTCTTTGGAAGATCTCTCTCGTGTCTGGTACTGCATGGTTCCACTCTGCAAGAACTCCGAATCATTCTCTTGAAGCGCATCCTCTTCATCATAAATGATCCGCTTGCCCCGAAATGACCTGGCCCAATAGGGAAATCCCAATTCATTGGGCCTTTCAAATAGAAAGCCCCAAGGGCGCCATATTCTAGGAGCCAAAACTATGTAATTGAATAAATCCTCTTCTATCTGTTGCGGGTCGAGGGCTCCTTCTCCTTCCCCTTCTTCAAACTCCGATTCGTATTTTTCATAGAGAACTCTCTGATCAAGGATAGAACAAGATCCATTTTGGATCATATCTAAGGGATTCCTTGGTTCGGGCCGAAGAAACAAGGTCACTCGATCATTATCAAACTGACTGCAATCTTTTTCTGTCGGTGAGGATCCCACCAGAGTGCCTTCTACTTCTAATAGGCCATGAATTAGATCAGAATCATTATCAACGAGTCCATAAGAAGTGATCCCATTTTTTTCATCAGGTCGGGGTAGAGACCAAAGGTCTTGAGCGACCGATCCAGCAGAACAACTCAAAAGATAAAGAAGTATCGTTAATTTCTTCATGCTCGTTCCAAGTTCGAAGTACCATTTGTACAAATAAGAATCCCCTTCATTACATGATTTCTTCTTAATATAGATAGATATAGGATCTATGGGGCAATTACTTAGAAGTACATTTTGTGCAACAGCCCTTCCTATCTGATAGAAAAGGATCCCATGATCCTGAACGGATCTTACCTTGGATCGCAAATCCCAAGTTTGTCTATGAAGAGCGGATCTAATTGTATTAGTGTCTATAATTGATTTCTTCTGTGTAATACTAATCGATAGGGCCTCATTGGTAAGTGCTACAAGATCTCGTGCATTGGAACCCATGCTTATGGACCCGAATCTATTAGTATGGAACATTTTCTTTTCCAAGTGAAATCCCCTAGTATATGAAAGAGTGAAAAAGTGCTTTCGTTGTTGTGGAATAAGAAGCCTTCGTATCTTAATGCATGTATTTAATTTATTCGGAGCTATTAGAGCGGGATCCACTTTTTGGGGAATATGAGTCGAAGCAATAACAAGAATATTTCTAGTGGAACATCTTTCACAATCCCCTGAGAGATAGTTCACTAATAGACCGAGGGATAAGTAATTCGACTCATTCACATCCAGATCATGAATGTTTGGAATCCATATTAGGCAAGGAGACATTGCTTTTGCTAATTCGAATTGAAGGGTGATATAAAATCGGTCTCTTTCCGGCATCATATCCGCATTCATCAGAGTTAGCAGCCCCAGCTCCGTATCAATATCAAGGTCACGATCGATATCGTCACTCGCATCAATAGCGTCACTCGCATCAATAGCGTCACTCGCATCAATATCGATATCATCAATAAGAAAACCTTTAGGCTTGTTATCCAGGAACTTGTTCAGAAATACCGTAATGAAAGGAACATAGGAGTTTGTCGCTAGGTATTTGACCAAATAGGATCGTCCAGTTCCTATAGAACCTATCACTAAAATACCCCTAGAGGGGGATAGGGCTAAGCGGAGCGAAAAGGATTTTCCATGAGATGGGAAATGAAAACTATTAGCCCCACACGAGGTTTGTGAATACGTGATTGTCTGATAATGAGCAAGGAATATCCGTCTTTCTGCTAAACAGGATGTATTGAACTCATAATTCATTAGACATTTTTTATGAATGTCAACTAAGTATCGTAAGTAAACTGCTCCCGGTTGTTCAATCATTTGATAACCAGAGTCATTCTTTGATAAATGATCACTAGATAAAGGATCACTATGAGTCATACTCAATAGAATTTGATCAATCCTTTTTTCTGTCGTTAAGGTGGAGAACTGAACCAAGAATTCTCTTTCTTCATCATCAATCGAATCAGTGTTCGCGACCCAGGATTCTATTTTATCATCAATCCAATCACCGTTCACGTTTTTTATTTTTATTATCAATGAATAGATCTCTTTACTTGTATGACTTAGATGTCTCGTATTTCTCGAAAAAGTGATTCGATTGATGGGATTTGGTATGATACTTATGAGATCGATGATATCGATGAGATTAAGATTCCAATATTTCTTCTTAGAACGTATTGATTTGACCCCATAAGCGGGACCACCACCCAATAGCATGTTGACGCCAGAAACAGAACCCCGTATTGCTTCTAGAGCAACTAGAAAGAGATTCTTTAACCAGAAAGAATTCAGTTCAGATGTAGGATACCTATCCAGAAGTTTTCGCAACTCAATCATGTATGAGGGAATCATCAAAGATTTGACTTTTTCGAACTCTGTCTGTAACTCAGTAGAGGCTCGGGAAACAAAGAGAAGATGTGTACAAACGAGATATCCAGCAAAAAGAAGAAGGAAAAGGATTGAATAGAGGAACT